AGGGGTTCTGTTGAATTTCAAGTATTCAGTTTCACCAATAAGATACGGAGACTTGCTTCACATTTGGAATTACACAAAAAAGATTTTTCATCGGAAAGAGGTCTACGAAGACTTTTGGGAAAACGTCAACGTTTGCTGGCTTATTTGGCAAAGAAAAATAGAGTACGTTATAAGAAATTAATCAGTCAGTTGGATATTCGGGAGAAGTAATTTAATTGTTCGAATTTTTTTCTTATTTTATTAATTAGTAGTCTTATAGTAGTCTTAGATTTTGCATTTTGATGAGCCTCGTTTTTTTGAGGAATTCATGGAATAATGAATTAAGGAAGAAACAATATGAACAAAGATACATAACATAAAAAAAAGAATAGATAAGACGATATTCGCCCTCCCCCTACATATTTGATTTCCTCTCCTATACAAAAACCAGCAAGACCTACTCCATTGGTAATTCCATCAATGACACCTTTATCGAAAAAATGCATTAGTTCGGCTAATCTTCTTATACCCAGGATAAAGATCCTACTATAGAAAACATCTATATAACCACGATTATATGACCAGCTGTATATCTTTTTTTTTACTTGATCCCAAAATAACTTTTTTGGATTCCTTTTTAAAAAGGAATTTTTAAAATTCAAATTCTGAAAAAAAGAATAAGGAGATCCATAGAGGATATATGCTACAAATAGACCAAAAAAAGCTAAACTTACAGAAGAAATTGCATTAGTGATAAATTCATATGAATTTATGGAAGAATTTGAATTTTCTTGGAAAAGGTTTATTGAAGGAGTTAGCCACTTTGATAATATGGTTAACTCCGATATTCCATTACCCATTACTCCATTATCAAAATGGATTCCTATGAATCCAACGAACAATGTAAAAAGCAGTAATATAAGAAGTGGAAATAGCATAGTATTTCCCGTTTCATGAGGATAGACAAAAGTTTTTTTAGTCCCAAACGGAGTACTAAAGGATCCTATCCTATTTCTTGTATTACCATGAATTTTTGATATATTTTGTGAAAAAAAAGAAACTCCACTCTTCATTGTTGATAAAACAAAATCTCTATTGACTCCTTTGGGTATGCTTTTTCCCCATAAGGATATTGAACCTAATGAACCTTCTTTAGTACTACTATACTTTTGAAAATGAACACGCAAATACCCATCAAAAGTAAGTAAATATACCCGAAACATATAAAATGCAGTTAATCCTGCAGTAAAAGAGGCTATTATTCCAAAATAGGGTGAATACAACCAACTATTACTAAGGATTTCATCTTTGGACCAGAAGCAAGCAAGAGGTGGAATACCACAAAGAGAAAGTGTACCCCATAAAAAAGTTGTTCTTGTAATTGGAACATATTTTCTTAAACCACCCATAAGAACCATATTCTGACTTTTATCTGGTGAATATCCAACAAGAGGTTCCATTGAATGAATAACGGATCCGGATCCCAAGAACAATAAAGCTTTCGAATAAGCATGGGTAATCAAATGGAATAAAGCTGCTTGATAAGAACCTATACCTAGAGCTAACATCATATAACCTAATTGAGACATTGTAGAATAAGCTAAGCTTCTTTTAATATCTCTCTGAGCAAGAGCTAAAGTAGCTCCTAAGAAGAGTGTTATTGTACCAACTAAAGAAATGAAACTCATTATCAAAGGTAGGGATATGAAAAGAGGAAAAAGTCGAGCTAGAAGAAAAATCCCCGCAGCAACCATAGTTGCTGCGTGTATAAGAGCCGAAATGGGAGTGGGTCCTTCCATCGCATCGGGTAACCATACGTGAAGAGGGAATTGTGCAGATTTGGCAACTGCACCAAGGAATAATAAAAAAGCACATAAAGTAGTAAGTGAGGAATTAATTCCATTATTAGGAATCCAGTTATTAGCTATTTTGAATAAATCCCGAAACTCTAAACTACCTGTTATCCAAAAAAAACCTAAAATTCCTAATAATAGACCAAAATCCCCTACACGATTAGTTACAAAAGCTTTTTGACAAGCACTCGCTGCAATTGGCCGTGTAAACCAAAAGCCTATCAGTAAATAGGAACACATTCCCACAAGTTCCCAAAAAAAATAAATTTGTATCAAATTTGAACTAGTAACCAATCCTAACATGGAAATATTAAAAAAACTTATATAAACAAAAAATCTCAAATATCCTTCATCGTGAGACATATAATCATCACTATAAATAAGAACCAAGATTCCTACAGTAGTAATTAGTATTAACATAATAGAAGTAAGGGGGTCAATCAAGTATCCAAATTCTAAGGAAAAATCATTATTAATGGTCCAAGACCATAGATATTGATAGATAGAACTTCCATTTATTTGTTGAATAGATAGGTGAGCTGAGAATACCATAGCTATACTTAAGAGTAAAACACTAGGAAAAGCCCATATGCGACGAAGATTTTTTGTTGCTGTCGGAATAAGAAAAAGTCCAAACCCTATTGACATAATAACTGGAAGTGGGAGAAGAGGGATTACCCAGGCATATTGATATGTATGTTCCATAAGAAAAGAAATAGCAATTTTTAGTTGAAATTTTTCTATAAAATAAAATTGTTTCCGATTCACCAAACCTATTCTTATCTCTTTCTGAAGGAATAAAAAAAAAGATTGAATCATTTGAATTTCTATTCATCTTTCTGTTAAAATGAAAAAGACCTCTTATTTCGTAACTGATTGAATTCCAAAGAAAACCTATATTTACAGGAAATTCTCGAATATTTCTTACTTCATATAAAAAGGAAATCCTAATGACTAAAATTATCTAAGTTTTAGAATGTCTTGTTTAAGAGACTAAGTATTTTTTTATTTGAATTGGAATTCAATTATGAAATATCATTATGAACTTAATTAACTATTTAAATTTTAGCTTCTTTTTATCTCTCTATCTTATTGGGGCTTATCGCCCATACCGTATATTTATATAAGTATATTTGATATAGAAATATAGAGTATATTTGATATAGAAATTGATTTAAATGGGAAAACCTTTGTATATAATATATCGTTGTATATATTGTATATTATTAAAAAAAGTATAAAATATATATAAAAAATACGCTAAAAAACTCTTGCCTTATCCACATTAGACAAAATGGAATAAAAAATAATTTAGAATTTCAGTATCTTTCCTAAGTATAAATACTAAGAAAAAAAAGAAAGAAGGATTGATTTGGAGCAATAGATGTCTTTCACATACAACTAGAAAAAAGTAATTCCCTTTTTGAATGGCAGTTCCAAAAAAACGTACTTCGATGTCAAAAAAGCGTATTCGTAAAAATCTTTGGAAGAAAAAGACTTATTTTTCCATAGTACAATGTTATTCTTTAGCCAAATCAAAACCTTTTTCTAGCAGCAACGAGTATCCAAAACCAAAAGGTTTTTCTGGGCAACAAACAAATAAAAAGGTTTTGGAATAATCTGAATTGACCTATTCCAAATTCCAAAGAAATTTCTATTATTTAATATGAATAATTCAGATTAATTAATGAATCTACTTTTATGTGTCGAATTTGTCGGTACAATATTCTTATCTTAGAACTAATCGTTCTGTTATATAGAGCAAAAGTTTTTGGTATATTGTGTCCTCAGTATTCTTTTCCTATCAAATAACTTTTGAGAATAGAATCCTCGTAAAAAAATATGAGGATTCTATTCTCAAAAGTAGAGTATTCTTGCAATAGGATTTATAACCTCTACCTAATCTTTTTCAAAATTCACAAATAAATTTGGTAAATCATATTAATAAGAGCATAATGGCTTTCATTCTAGAAATTTTTCTAAAATACAAAATTCTTTATATTTAATGAAAAAATTAGAATGTTACTAAATTCTATAGATTCTCCCAATCTCGACGATTCGCGAGAAAATAACTATTATTTTTTTAAGTTAACTATTATTTAAAGTTAGCCGCCATGGTGAAATTGGTAGACACGCTGCTCTTAGGAAGCAGTGCTCAAGCATCTCGGTTCGAGTCCGAGTGGCGGCATTCTCGAAAAAGAATACAATAGATTAGAAAATGGATTCAATTTGAAATTTCCAATTTTGTAATGGAACCTCTTCTTTATGCTATTTGCAACTTTAGAACATATACTAACTCATATCTCTTTCTCAACCATTTCAATTGTGATTACGATTCATTTGATAACCTTATTCGTTTGTGAACTTAGGGGATTACGTGATTCGTCAGAAAAAGGAATGATAGCAACTTTTTTTTCTATAACAGGATTCTTAGTTTCTCGTTGGGTTTCTTCGGGACATTTTCCATTAAGTAATTTATATGAGTCATTGATCTTCCTTTCATGGGCTCTGTATATTCTTCATACTATTCCTAAGATACAGAACTCTAAAAATTATTTAAGCACTATAACTACGCCAAGTACTATTTTAACCCAAAGCTTTGCCACGTCGGGTCTTTTAACTGAAATGCATCAATCTACAATACTAGTACCTGCTCTACAATCTCAGTGGTTAATGATGCATGTCAGTATGATGTTACTAAGCTATGCAACTCTTTTGTGCGGATCCTTATTATCCGCCGCTCTTTTAATCATTAGATTTCGAAAGAATTTCGATTTATTTTTTAATAAAAAGAAAAAAAATGTTTTACTTAAAACATTTTTCTTTAGTGAGATTAAATATTTCTATGAAAAAAGAAGTGTTTTAAAAAACACCTCTTTTCCTGCATTTCCAAATTATTACAAATATCAATTAACTGAGCGTTTGGATTCTTGGAGTTATCGTGTCATTAGTCTAGGGTTTACCCTTTTAACCATAGGTATTCTTTGTGGAGCAGTATGGGCTAATGAGGCGTGGGGATCCTATTGGAATTGGGATCCTAAGGAAACTTGGGCATTTATTACTTGGACCATATTTGCAATTTATTTACATAGTAGAACAAATCCAAATTGGAAGGGTACGAATTCAGCACTTGTAGCTTCGATAGGATTTCTTATAATTTGGATCTGCTATTTTGGTATCAATCTATTAGGAATAGGTTTACATAGTTATGGTTCATTTACATTACTATCTAAATGATTACATAACATAAAACCTTTATAAAATGCTGGTTTTTTCATTTTTTTTTTGATTTGAGCACCCCTTGAAAAGACGTTCAAGGGGTTCTCAAAAATTCGAGATAGATCTAATTATACTTTTTAACTTTTTTCTGAGTTTTTTGGTTTTCCACTATGGAATATAGAGTTGGACTAGTTAAAAAAAGAAAATCCTATTTAGGATAATAATTGGATAGGAGAGCCTCTACCCTGTCAACGGATAGCGAGAGAACAAAATCTGGATAAATACCAATTCCTATTACTGGTAAAAAGATACAGATTAAAAGAAAAAGTTCTCGTGGTCCAGAATCCACAAAATTTGCGTTTGGAACATGAAATAGCTTGTATCCATAGAACATCTGGCGTAACATAGATAATAAATAAATAGGAGTTAATATCATTCCAACTGCCATGAGAAAAGTAATTAGCATTTTTGGCATTAACATAAATTTTGGACTAGTAATTAGTCCAAAAAATACTACTAATTCTGCAACAAAACCGCTCATTCCTGGCAAGGCAAGAGAAGCCATTGAAAAGCTACTAAACATAGTAAAAATTTTTGGCATTGGGATAGATATTCCCCCCAGTTCTTCGAGATAAACAAGACGCATTCTATCACAAGCCGTTCCCGCCAAGAAAAAAAGTGTAGCACCAATAAATCCATGGGATAATATTTGTAAAATAGCTCCATTTAGTCCAATGTTGGTTATGGAACCAATTCCTATAATTATGAAACCCATGTGAGATACAGAGGAGTAGGCTATTCTTTTTTTGAAATTTCGTTGACCCAGAGAAGTTGAAGCTGCATAGATTATTTGCACCGCTCCTATTATTACTAACCACGGGGAAAATAGATAATGAGCATGAGGTAACAATTCCATATTTATCCGAATCAATCCGTATGCTCCCATCTTTAATAGGATTCCCGCTAAAAGCATACATGTACTATAATGTGCTTCCCCATGGGTATCTGGTAACCACGTATGCAGAGGTATAATCGGCAATTTGACAGCATAAGCAATAAGGAAGCAAAAATATAAAAGTATTTCCAATGTTGCAGGGTATGATTGATTAATCAATCTTTCTAAATCTAATCCTGGTTCGTTGGAACCATATAAGCCCATACCCAGAACTCCGATTAAGAAAAAAATGGAACCGCCTGCAGTATACAAAATAAACTTGGTAGCTGAATACAGACGCCTCTTTCCCCCCCACATGGATAAAAGTAAGTAAACAGGAATTAATTCTAACTCCCACATGATAAAAAAAAGTAAAAGGTCTCGTGAAGAAAATAATCCTATTTGACCGCTATACATTGCTAGCATCAGGAAATAGAATAATCGCGAATTCCGGGTAACTGGCCAAGCCGCTAAAGTAGCTAAAGTAGTGATAAATCCTGTCAATAAAATAGATCCTAATGAAAGTCCATCGATTCCCAATCTCCAGTGAAAATCGAAAACATCTATCCATTTATAATCCTCCTTTAATTGGATTAAAGGATCCTCCAATTGGAAATGATAACAGAATGCATAAATTATTAGAAGGAATTCTAATAAACAAATGGATATAGTATACCATCTAACGATTTTATTTCCTTTATGAGGTAAAAAGAAAATTAATGAACCTGCAAATATCGGCAAAACAACAAGTATTGTTAACCAAGGGAAATAACTCATGATAAAGTAATAAAGACAAGATACGTTTTGACCAGAAAAGCCCATGCTCAATTATTTCGAGCACAGGCTTCTTCGGTAAAGAGGAATCAGACGATTCAAGTGGAATTTTTTGTAACGTATCAATAAGATAGAGCCATGCTGCGGGTTGTTTCAGGCCCTAAATAAACGCGGACACTTAAAAAATCCGTTGGGCAGGCGGATTCGCATCTTTTACAACCCACACAATCCTCGGTTCTCGGCGCAGAAGCTATTTGCTTGGCTTTACATCCATCCCAAGGTATCATTTCTAATACATCTGTTGGACAAGCTCGTACACATTGAGTGCATCCTATACATGTATCATAAATTTTTACAGAATGTGACATTGGATCTATAAATTTTGCTTTTCAACATAAAAATTTTCTATCTGGTAAAAAAAAAAAAGAAATTAGTACTATATAAGTTAGATGTATTGTAGACACCAGACGAAGCAATGGTTTATCCAAATTTTATAAATAATGCAATATATTTCTTTTCTTAATCTGTTTGTGAGAAAGCATGAAAAGAGCCAAGAGACTTGAATTTAAGGCTTCAACAATCATAATTATACAAATTCTACATACTAATTCGAATTAGCTAATAAATTGGCTATCATCTTTTCAATATAAATTATTGCAATATGCAAATTGCAATATCAATGAATTTCAAAAATGCAATATTCAATAAGTAAAAAAGAATACTCTGAAATAACCTACTCCAAAAATGGATATTCTCAAATAATAATAAGAAAATACGATTCGATTTCTATTCATCTTAAAGTTCCATATTATTATATATGTGCCTTTGTTTAGAGGATTCTCTAATTATTCAAAAAATTAGATTGATTGATACGAGTTGATTTCCTGTTACGATGGATGGAAGAAAGAATGGATAGTCCAATAGCTGCTTCAGCAGCCGCAAGGGCTATAACAAAAATTGCGAAAATATCTCCTTTTAATTGGCGACTATCAAATAGATCAGAAAATGTTACGAGATTTAGATTAATGGAATTCAGTATAAGTTCAAGACATATTAGAGCTCTAACCATGTTTCGGCTTGTGATCAAGCCATAGATACCAATCGAAAATAAATAGACACTCAAAAAAAGTACCTGCTCAAACATCATTAATTAACTCCTTATCAATCTCGATTCATTTCAATATATATGAGGACAAGAATTGAACCGATTCAATTAATTAGAATAGAACAATTACGCAACAAAAGCGAAAGGAGGGTATTTGTTGTGTTGGCAGTAGATGGGTTTTACTAAATCAAAATTGTGATTCTTTAGTTATTTTTTTTAGATTTGAAATTCTAAGAATTTTGATTCATTCTAAATATTTCTTATTGTCGAGCCATAGTAATTGCACCTATTAAAGAAACTAGAAGAATTAGGGAAATGAGTTCAAACGGAAGATAAAAATCGGTTGCTAAATGAATCCCAATTTGTTGAACGTTATTTATGAGACCCTGTTCTACTATTTGGTTTGATCTTGTAGTCCAAAGAATTCCATACCATGACGTATCTGGGATAGTTGTCATTAGTGAAAAGGGAATAGTTATACAAACGAGTGAAGTAAACCCATCTCCAATAGTCCAATAATTCTTATCTTTAGACCACTCTGAGCCATTTATAAACATTACAGCAAATATGATCAAGACATTTATGGCTCCTACATAAATAAGAAGTTGTGCGACAGCTACAAAGTAGGAATTCAATAAAAAATAAAATAAGGATATACAAACAAGAACTAATCCCAGCGAAAATGCAGAATAAATTGGGTTGGTAAGTAATACTACTCCTAGACCCCCTAGTAGAAGAACAAATCCCCCAAATAGTACAAGAATCTCATGTATTGGTCCAGGTAAATCCATTATGGATAAAAAGAAATTAATAGTATAAAATTTTTCATGAACTGACTAAAAGCTTTAAGGAAGGAAAAAGGGATTAGGATATTTTTTTGTATATATATAAGTTGTATAGTTAGAAATCGCATCATGAAAATCTACTCTCATTTTAAATCAGGAATAATTTGTAATAAGCAATAGTTATTCATTTTTCTTTATAGTTAGTAAAAAACTATAGTTTTTTACTAACAAAAAAAATTATCGTACCTAGTAATCAGTAATCGTTCTTGAATTCCAAGATTTTTCTTCGTCTATTTTACTTTGAGGTGAATTCCTAATTGTTTGAATTGTGTAATCCCCCATTATGGAGATTGGTAACCGACTCAAAGCTATTTGATTGTAATTCAATTCATGACGATCATAAGTAGAAAGTTCATATTCTTCAGTCATTGATAAACAGTTTGTCGGACAGTATTCAACACAGTTACCACAAAATATACAAACTCCAAAATCAATACTATAATTAAGCAATTGTTTCTTTTTAATATCCTTTTCAAATCTCCAATCCACAAGGGGTAGATCTATGGGGCATACTCGAACACATACTTCACAAGCAATACATTTATCAAATTCAAAGTGTATTCGCCCCCGGAAACGCTCCGATGTAATTGATTTTTCATAAGGGTAGTGAATCGTTATAGGTAAACGATTTGTGTGGGATAAGGTAATTATGAAACTTTGACCAATGTATCTTGCGGCGCGTATTGTTTGTTGACCATAACTAATGAACCCAGTTATCATAGGGAACATATTCTAAATATCTATGAAAAAGGTATGTTTCTTTCTCTTGTTTGAGAGAACTTTTGTGTTAAAAATATTCCTACTGTTATTGTATTATCTTATTTATAGTGAAACTAGTTGGGAAGAAGTTGTTAATAAGAGATTGCCCAGAGAAATGGGTAAAAGAAATTTCCATCCAAGATTTAATAACTGATCCATTCTCATCCTGGGTAAAGTCCATCTTATTGTGATAGAAATGAAGAGAAATAAATAAGCTTTAGTTAATGTAATAAGGATACTCATTATTATTTCCAAAATTCCAACCATTTTATTCATTTGGAAAAATTCAAAAAGAGATATATAGGGAATAGAGAAATTCCACCCGCCTAAGTAAAGAACTGTTACAAATAAAGAGGAAACTAATAAATTTAGGTAAGAAGCAAGATAAAATAAACCATATTTAATACCAGAATATTCGGTTTGATAACCTGCTACTAATTCTTCCTCTGCTTCTGGTAAATCAAAGGGTAATCTTTCACATTCTGCCAAAGAAGAAATTAGAAAAACAAGAAAACCTATAGGCTGACGCCAAAGATTCCAACCAAAAAAACCATATTTTGACTGTGCTTCAACTATATCAACTGTACTTGAACTATTAGATAATCATAGTCGATGATAACATCACAGTTCCCACCGCTATTCCAAAACCGTACATGAAACCTTAGTTTCATACGGCTCCCCTATGATCAGAAAAAGGGAAAGGATTGTTTCGTTTCTATTCCCTGGGCGTAGATAGAATTAGGTAAGATAAAATTGATTAGAAAGCCCTAAATTAGACCAAAGCAATTCCGTCTGCTAGAATAATAAAAAGGCGCTTCTGAATTGATCTCATCCTTTATATAATAAAATTAAAATTTTTCTTTGTTCAGTAATAACTTAATATTGGAATAAAACACTCGTTATAGCTATTAATAAATGGAAAGATTTGGGTATTAGTTCATGAGGAATTCTGTATGAATATGGATAAAGGGAGGAAACAATAAATAAGGACCTTTTTTTGTATTGGATTCCATATCTTTTATCCTATTCTTCTTTCCCCCGGAGGGTCTACTTATACTTAAAAAGAAAAAAGGAATAAAGGGTTAATTCGTTCTTGATAGCCATTTCCTTAACAAGCGAATGGGAACATACTCTGGATCGGAATACGAAGAAAGTACTACTTGATCATTTCCACCAATTTCAAGTTCTTATTATGATTCCTTTTATGAGGCAAAATGTCTAATGATTTAGATTCTCTCATTACTAATCCTTTATGTACTTTAGTGTTCCTAACCCCTCACTAACTTTTGATGGATTTTCTTATGGTTATAAGTTATAGTAATAACTAAAAATATTATAGTAATGGAATTCCATATCGTGAAGAATTCCATATCGCAAATCCCTTATTCTTGCCCGCTTCAAGATATGATGACTAATCAAACAATCTCAACCTTGGGGTAAAGAGTTTACACTGCTTATGTTTACTTCAACTTTTTCTTGTACGTAGGAAATGAGATTTTTTCTTTTTACTACAAATTAATAAGCTGTTTTGTTTCACTCATATAGCTATCTAGTTTAACTTAGCAACCTGAATACAGAATAAAGAAAAAGAGAATTAAGTATTCAATGTATTTTAGAAGAAAAAGGTCCAATTTTAACGAATCACACGTAGAGATATTGCTAGCACACAAAAAGTTAATGGTATTTCATAACTAATAGATTGAGCAGCTGCTCGTAGACCGCCTAAAAAAGAATATTTATTATTTGAGCTATATCCTGCCATAAGAAGACCAATGGGAGCAATACTTGAAATAGCAATCCATAAAAAAACACCAATACTAAGATCAGCTAAAACAAAACGATATCCCAAAGGGATAACTAAAAAACTTAATAAAACGGATATGACTGCTATAGAGGGTCCAATGCTAAATAAGGGAATCTCTCCTCGGGATGGAAGGATATCCTCTTTAAAAATTAGTTTAGTTCCATCTGCTATAGCTTGAAGCAGTCCCAGGGGTCCAGCATATTCAGGACCAATACGTTGTTGTATCGATGCGGATATTTCTCTTTCTAACCACACAATTACGAGTACCTCTATTGTGATTCCCAGTAGGAGGGTCAAAATGGGTAGAATCCATATCAGTCCATAGACTTCTTTTAATAATTCTAATTTCGAAAAAGAATTGATAGTTTCCACCTCTACCCTATCTATTACCATTTCAACGATCAACTTCCCCCATAATGATATCTATACTACCTAATATCGTCATGATATCAGCCAATTTCATTTTTTTAACTAGCTGAGGAAGAATTTGCAAATTAATAAAACCGGGTGGACGGATTTTCCATCTCCAGGGGAAAAGACTATCATCTCCTACCAGATAAATTCCTAATTCACCTTTTGGAGCTTCTACTCTTACATAAAGCTCTTGCTTTGATAATTCAAAATTAGGTGAGGGTTTTTTACCAAGAAATCTATATTCAAAATCATTCCATTCGGAATTCTTTGCTTTATTAAAGCGTCGGGCTTCTAAATTCTCATAAGGTCCTCCAGGAATTTTCTCTATAGCCTGTTGAATAATTTTGATGGATTCTCTCATTTCACCGATTCGTACTAAATAGCGAGCTAATGAATCTCCTTCTTTTTGCCATTGTATTTTCCAATCAAATTGATTGTAAGACTCATAAGGATCAATTTTACGAAGATCCCATTGTATTCCAGAAGCTCGTAACATTGGTCCCGATAAGCCCCAATTTACCGCCTCTTCTCCACTAATAAAACCGACTCCTTCAACTCGTTCTAAAAAAATAGGATTCTGTGTAATAAGTTGTTGATATTCAACAATTCCTCGTAAAAAATAATCACAGAAATCTAAACATTTATCCATCCATCCATAAGGTAGATCGGCAGCTACTCCTCCGATGCGAAAGTAATTATGCATCATTCGCATACCTGTAGCAGCCTCAAATAGATCATATATCAATTCTCTCTCTCTAAAAATGTAGAAAAAAGGAGTCTGTGCGCCGAGATCCGCCATAAAAGGTCCAAGCCA